GCTCGAACCCGCAGCTTCCGCCTTGACAGGGCGGTGCTCTGACCGATTGAACTACAATCCCAGGGAAATGAGTTATACAGCATACATATTCTCATACATATTCTTATAATTTCTTTATATTTTGCCGTGTTTTACCAGAAACACGAGTGATTGATATTCACATGGATATGAACTATAGTGAGAGTGACACGGATTACTAGTAATCCTGTGGTTATTGCCACATCGATTGATAAGATAATCAATCTTTCAATGAAAAAAAAGGACTCTTTTTTTCTTTACTCCTTCTTATATTTACAGATTATTAATCTAGATCGTTAGAAAGATCAGAACGCGTGGGAACAAATGAACAAAGAAATAGGGATATAGCAGAAAAAATGGACTATTTATTCCTCTATATCAGGCATTTCTGGAGGACAAATTGGTTATATCATCCCCATGGATCGGCGAATTATTGGGCCGAGCTGGATTTGAACCAGCGTAGACATATCGCCAACGAATTTACAGTCCGTCCCCATTAACCGCTCGGGCATCGACCCAGGAAGAATCAATTCTAGGCTTATTGATAATCCATGATCAACTTCCTTTCGTAATACCCTACCCCCAGGGGAAGTCGAATCCCCGCTGCCTCCTTGAAAGAGAGATGTCCTGAACCGCTAGACGATAGGGGCATACCTGCCCGATCGCCATCATATTATGCTCATAGTATGAGCAGTTTTTTGGAATTGTCAATATAATGTAATGGCATGACTAGATCCGAAGAATCTTTCTTGCTTCCACAATTACATAGAATTTTTTGATTGTTCATTCATGAACCATCATATATATATGACGAAGTATAGGATCCCCTCAGCGGGGATTTGTCCGACAAAAAAAAAGTCAAACCCCCTTTCTTCAATTTTCACTCATTGATTCGCTCATCGTTAAGACGAGATATGCCTCACTAACACTAAGCCAGGAAATTCAGAAATGATAGAATTCTTTTTTTGATTGATTCAAAAAGGTGATGTAGAACTCGTAAATCTGGGAAGGGATTGACAAGTAATCGAAAAGATTCTTTTTTTCTATAAGAATTCAGTTCAGGGTACGAGTCGAATCCTTCATCACATGATTCGATGAAATATTTTGGATCTATGTCGGATTGGTACATGTATCAATCAAGTGAATCTCGCCTCGATGGGTCAATAAAAGCAAAGCAATTAGGAGCGAAACAATTCATTGCATTGATATTTCTCAAATATAAATAATCATTTGATTTGACCCTAGAACTTCCTAGGTAAATCAAATGGCTTGTTCTTGAATGAGCCCCCTATGCATACATGTATATATGTACATATAGTCTATACATAGATACATGCAGTAGACTCATAGTGGTTAGTGGCCTCTTCATGAATTGAAGAAAATGGCCCTTTTAACTCAGTGGTAGAGTAACGCCATGGTAAGGCGTAAGTCATCGGTTCAAATCCGATAAAGGGCTTTTTCCACGAAGCTCCCGCCTTAGTCTTCATTTTTCATCGGAGAATAGAGATATTATTGATATTTGTAATAAAAAAAAGGTAAACGGACCGCATAATGAGTTATCATTCTAATGAGTTATAGGTATAAAGTTGAACATTTGTTCATTATGATAATAAGGAATCCCACTTATTAGGAGGACTACTATGTCACTACAGGCTATACTCCTCCTCATGTTTCATTATTTATATTTTTGGTCCCGGGACATGGATATTCGAGATAATACCCAATCTCAATTATGAATCGACAAACCAAAGTTTTACTACTTCTCCATTGTTCCAATTAAATCCATCGGAAAAATTAGAAATCAAGAAAAGAAAAAGTAAGTGGACCTGACCCATTGAATCATGACTATATCAGCTATTCTGATATTCAAATTGGATAGAGATAAAATTGTAGAAGCGGACCCTTTTTTTTATTTCCTTGGACCACGCAAGAATTTGTCGATATTTCCGATTGAATCTTCTTGTTCCTGGATGCTCCATAGGAATAAATCGCTATTCCCTTCCTCCACAGAGAAACCATTTATTCCGAGTCACAAGAGCAATATATTTTTCAATATCTTTCTTTGATTCCAGAAAAAGATCAGTTTATATCTATATAGGATTTCGATATAGATATCAGATCATGGCTTCATGTACCAAATATTTCCATATTGATGCATCAGAAATTTTTGTTCCGCCAATGCAATGGAGAGCGAATGCGAGAAAGGGACTTTCATTTAAGTCTCCTATTATTTAATATTTAATTTAGGGACATGGACAAAAAAATAGGGAATTTTCCTTTTTTTTTCTGCCGGATAAAGGTAAAGTAAAGAGGGAAATATTCGAAGTTTCTTTTTTTTTGGTTCGACCCGTGAAAAGATATACTCTGGAATTTTCGATTCATTCGAAAGAAATATAATAAAGAAGACAATAACAAACAAAAAAGAATCCAAAAAAAAGGAAAGAGTAATAAATTATATATATATATGATACTGTAGTAGTAT